GTTAGAGCGGAGTCAAATTTTATTTTGATGTCAGTCCAGAATTCGCCTTTCTCCAGTTGGGGGAGAAATAAGGAATTCTGATTTTCGAGGTTTTTTACCCTTTGAAATAAGGAAGACTCAATGCTCTTATTTCTCTGTACAATCGGCTTTGTCCGTTCAGGAAGTGGGAGTTCAAAGGAGGAATTTGGGATTCCCCTAACTTCTTGCGGGCTCCCCGGGATTTCAAAGATCTCACAGTGAGAACCAGGGCTCGGAGCCCGGTAGACTGTCATATCCCCCATCGTCACTGTCGTCGAAGGGCCGTTGAAGGAATCGCTGTTGGCACAATACGCAACTGGGACCCTGCAGAATATAAATAAAACAAAAAAAATCGTATAAATCAAGTAAGAAAAACGAAAAAGGAAAAAGACGGGGCATATCTTATAAAGAACTAAGGTAAGGAGGGCTTTTGCCCCTCGATAAAGAACGGGCTTTTCCATCTGCACCTTGCTTAACCATCGTGTGAATTTCTCCAACTTTGATTTATTCCAAAGCACGTTAATCGTGCTTTTAATTTTGTATCTCGTAATCATTCGATTCCGTCCGAACTAGTTACTCCTCTTCCTGTTCTATTGATCAGAAGCATCCAGCAAGAAAACCAAAACTCTGTCTTGTCTACGATCAACGGTGGTCTACGATCAGCTTACTCAAATAGGGGCTCCCGAGGCAGTAGTCCCTTGTAAGAAACCTGACCCCGGGAAATGGCCGCCGTCTTGTGACCGGTGTTGCTTGGGTTCTATCTTTTCCCAAGCGTCGCAAAGGCTCTAAAGAAATAGAGTGACGAGCATCTTTCCTATCTCTTCTTGGTAGAAGACATAAGGCTTTCTCCTCGACCCGACACACCGGTGATCTCGACCATCACCTATGCAATTTCTCAGATCTCAATCAGTAAGGACACGTAATTGAGTGAAGTGACCCATTGGAGTATGGGGCACGAACGGTTCCTCACTCATCTCTCTTTTAGTTCGATAGTGTCTTTGTAGTTAGAGTGTAAGAGAGGGGGTTCGGGGCCCTTAAACTAGTCTCCTATCTTATAGATTGCACGAGACAAGACAGGCTCTTCGAGACCTTTCTTTCTCTTTTTCAATTGAATAACTACAGCTCGATCTACTAGCGCTCTCTCGATAAGGAGAGGAAGTCCTCTTTCAACACCTATCCTCATTCATTGTAACATTGCCCTTTCTCTGATTGTCGCGTTCTCCCGGACGAAAGATAAATAGTTGTTTACCAAGCCATCATCATAGGGGATATAGGCATCGTCGAACAACGGATCCACTTGCTCTAAAAGCAAGCCTGACCTTTACCCTTCACTTTGACTGACCCCTCTTCCGTTGGTCTACTAAATTGACATAGACCTCTCCCTACCGCTCGCTGGATAAGGGATTTTACAATACCATCACGCCCCCAAGGATTGCGAACCACCTAGCTGCTTCGCCTAAGTGATCTATCCGTTTTTCGATCTTATTCCCGCCGGAAAAGGGCGTTTTTTTCTTTTCATACCAAAAAATCTTGACCCCAAACAACATAAACGCACTGATGGTGATTGTATGAGCGCTAACTCTTCGTTCAACTTGGCATATGGACTGAAGCCGGCCTTTTGTAGTTGACTATCAAAGTCTCCTTCAGGTCCCCACACTGAGGTTATACGTCAGAGATAGAAGACTCCGCTTGCGTAGCTTGGATACTACTCCAAGGTAACCGGGTGAACTCCCTCGTCCCTGGACTGTCACAGGTAATGTATTGCGCCAAAAGACATGATAGCCCCAGCCCTACCTTCAGGTCCAGAGATTTCCCCACACGGCAAGGACCGCCCGCATGGGATGCGTACCGTTGTTACGATTGACCGTTCGAAGGGTTGGTGTGGCCGGTACAACTAATCAGAACCACCAGGCAACGTGAATCTCACTCTATCATGAACAATCGGGACCTCCCCTGAGGCCCTCACGGGCCGTCCCCTCCGCCTTCTTCTCCTTCGACGTTCGCCAATCGGAGAGGACAGCCGATTGAGTCGGAACCTGAATTTAAAGATGGAAGACCCGGATGGACTTAATTAGGAGCATGGGCAACCCTTCGCGCACGAGATAGCAATGAAAGGAGATTGACCGGTCGGGGTCGAGTGATCAACACCTCAGGGGTTTAGGGGTGCTTCTCCGCTTCTCCTGCTGCGACTACCTCTCCTCTATTTTAAAGGTAAAGGCCCACCAGAGAGAGGCAGGTGCTTTCATGAATGAATGCGGTAAACAAAAAAATATTATAGTTACATATCGGGGACAGGGAACCAGCCCAGCTAACTCGATTTCCCGAAGAAGGGCGCTCTTCCAATATTGAGCTCCCAGCTCTCCCTCTCTATTTTCAAAAGTATATAGAAATGGTAGGCACTGGGAGTGAGTGAACTAGCCGGGGAGAAAGGGGCAACTACCTCTCTATAGAAGGGAAAGGAAAGGTTTATCCGCTCATAATGATGGTAGAGTCTCTCCGGGTTGGAGGTCTAATAGTAGTCACATCAAGTCCTCCCCCTCTTACTCAGGATAGCTAGCGAGAGGAATACTACTGATTATCCATGAAAGAAGGCTGCTGCTTCAGAAAAAGAATCAACTATTATATAAGGATAGAGAGCCCCCGCCTGCGTTTTCAGATACGAGTGAGTGAGCGCTTTTTCTGCTATGAATGAATGACCTCTCCATTTTCAAGCTTGCTCTTCAAACCGGCCTATCGCTCTCCTCTATGAAAAGGTTCTTCCGTAATCACTCTCAATAAGACATCCATTCCTCTTTCAAATGAAAAGAGAACTAGACTTTTCTCTTCATCATTGAAATCCGCCATTCAATCGCAGTGCGGTGCTCTAAATAAGCTAAATCCTCTAAGGCTTCCCCTTTCCATTCACGGAATTCGACCTGGGATCCGCCCGTTCCGATCCTTGCTTACTAAACAGTTGCACCCCCGGATATGTATGTTGGGAGAACCCCATGATCCTTCCGTGTGGAAGGGAAGGAAGAAAGAAGGCGAACACGGATACTAGAAAGCGGTTCATGGGGACCTCAAAAAATAGGGGATAGAGAGCGCGGAACGGGCTTTCCAAGCAGTTTACAATCCCTACCTATACATTCCATGGCAACAGACAGAAGGCAGTTTTGTCGTTGTTGTTAACCCCAGGCCCATTCCCGTTCCCAATAATCTCCATGAAAAGACTACCATGATTTCCGAACGAACCGAGGGAGAGTCGAGGCATGAAAGACTTTTCTATGATCCGGTTATTTCCAAGTACGTATCATCCGCAGCTAATATATAACCCCACCCTTCCGGTTTCCGTGATTAGCCATGGATTCGATGGATGGCGTGCCATCTCCCTACCTACAGCTTTCAGTGCCATACAGGGTGGGAATCAAGAAGAAGAAGTTGCAACATCGAATGCAAGGCCTCTATCTGCACACTCTCCCGGCCCTAATGAACCGTTCCTTTTCATGATTATCCCTTTCCCGTCCTTATGAGGGTTGTGGAATCATCAAGTGAAATGAACCGCTTTCTCAATTTGAGAGAAATACAGGGAATGAGATGAGTTGAGCATTGATTAGTGCTTGTTCGCGAAGTGCCCTGACTACGGGAAGTGAAGGCGGAATGATCGTGGGAACACCTAATTATTGAGGAAGGTTGGCTCGAGCGGTCGAAGACGCTGATGCTTGACAGCGCCTCACAACCCCCTAAAGGTCAAAAGGTAATCATACGCCCCAACAAGGGAGGGGAAATACCAATTGGTAAGAACATCACCAACATGTGACGTTTCCAACGCTGACTTTTAGGGGCTTTGGAGCACCACAAACTCTATAACTTGATCCTCTTATCTTAGACGATAGGTGAGACTGAATTCTCAACCCCTCCCTTGGTTTTAGAACCCCAATTTTGGAAAAGTTCTGTTAGGTTCTTAGTAGCAGTCGGCGACCTTTTCTTCTTTTACTTCACATAGCTTTTCGTCTCCTTGATAGCTGGAAGTTCTCCAAAAGTATGAAAAGCTGGAGGACTTTGTACCATCCATTCCAGTGTGGTTGGATTCTGTTCAACAGCCCAAGGACTTGGAGCACATCTTTTGTTGTTTCCACTGCTTGAAGTGATTGTTACGACCACGAAGAAACGACGAATCCCAACTACGGATATATAAGGGCCAAAACTGCTAAGGGCATTCCATCCAGCGTAAGCATCTGGATAATCAGGAATGCGACGTGGCATACCCGAAAGCCCTAAGAAATGCATGGGAAAGAGGGTCGGATTAACCCCGAAAGAAGTGATCCAAAAATGGATTTGACCTAAAGTTTCAGGGTATGTCCGACCAAAGATTTTACCCACCCAATAGTGAAATCCTGCAAATAAAGCAAAAACGGCTCCCATAGAAAGTACATAATGGAAATGTGCAACCGCATAATAAGTATCATGTAGAGCAATGTCTAGCCCAGAATTAGCCAGGACTATTCCAGTGAGTCCTCCTATGGTGAACAAAAAGATGAACCCTACAGCAAATAACATGGGTGTTTTGTATTGTATCGAACCTCCCCACATGGTAGCGATCCAACTAAAGATTTTGATTCCAGTGGGGACTGCTATGATCATGGTAGCTGCGGTGAAGTAGGCACGCGTATCAACGTCTGAGCCCACAGTAAACATATGATGAGCCCGAACAAGAAATCCAAGAACACCTGTACTGATCATGGCATAAACCATGCCTAGATACCCGAAGACCGGTTTTCCCGAAAAAGTCGATACGATATGACTTATGATACCGGATCCAGGCAGAATGGGAATATACACCTCTGGATGACCGAAGAACCGAAAGAGATGCTGGTATAATATGGGGTCTCCCCCTCCAGCGGGATCAGAAAAGGTTGTATTAAAGTTTCGATCGGTTAATAACATGGTAATTGCCCCTGCCAGTACCGGAAGTGATAATAAAAGTGGGAATGCTGTCACTAGAA